ATGAATAAATGATTATACTCAACAAATCATAAAGATATTGGTATCCTATATTTTATTTTCGCAATTTGAGCAGGAATAATTGGCTCTTCAATAAGAATGATTATTCGATTAGAATTAGGATCCTGTAATTCTCTAATCAATAATGATCAACTCTATAATTCATTAATTACAAGACATGCTTTCATTATAATTTTCTTTATAGTTATACCTTTTATAATCGGTGGATTCGGAAATTTTTTAGTCCCATTAATACTAGGTTCCCCCGATATAGCCTACCCACGCATGAATAACATAAGATTCTGACTCCTTCCCCCTTCTCTTACTCTCCTCCTTCTTGGAAGCTTTATTAACTCAGGAGTTGGAACAGGATGAACAGTTTACCCCCCCCTAGCTTCTAACATTTTCCATAACGGAGCTTCTATTGACTTATCTATCTTTTCTTTACATATCGCAGGGATATCTTCCATTCTAGGAGCCATTAACTTTATTTCCACAATTATTAATATACATCATAAAAACTTCACAATAGATAAAACTCCCCTTTTAGTTTGATCAATTTTAATCACTGCTATTCTTCTACTCCTATCTTTACCAGTCTTAGCTGGAGCTATCACAATACTTTTAACAGATCGAAATTTAAATACCTCTTTCTTCGACCCCTCTGGAGGTGGCGACCCAATTCTTTACCAACACTTATTTTGGTTCTTTGGCCACCCTGAAGTCTATATCCTTATCCTGCCTGGCTTTGGGTTAATCTCTCATATTATCATAAGAGAAAGAGGTAAAAAAGAAACTTTTGGATCCTTAGGAATAATTTATGCAATAATTGCCATTGGATTCTTAGGATTTATCGTCTGGGCCCACCATATATTTACTATCGGTCTTGATGTAGACACTCGAGCATACTTTACTTCTGCTACAATAATTATTGCTATTCCTACAGGAATCAAAATTTTTAGATGAGTATCAACTCTTCATGGTATAAAAATAACCTATAACCCAACTTTATGATGAGCTATAGGATTTATTTTCTTATTTACTAGAGGAGGACTGACTGGAATTATACTATCTAATTCCTCAATTGATATTATTTTACATGATACTTACTACGTTGTCGCTCATTTCCATTACGTTCTTTCCATGGGTGCTGTCTTTGCAATTATTGCAAGATTTATTCACTGATTCCCTCTTATCACTGGATTTACCCTTAATAACTTCTACCTGAATATTCAATTTTTCTCAATATTTATCGGTGTAAATATAACTTTTTTCCCCCAACATTTTTTAGGATTAAGAGGAATACCCCGTCGTTACTCGGATTACCCAGATACTTTCCTAGCATGAAATATTATTTCTTCAATCGGATCTCTAATTTCTATTATAAGATTAACATTATTAATATTTATTATCTGAGAAGCTCTTTCTATAAAAAAAAAAATTATTAATATATTTTTTTTAAATGCATCTCTAGAATGACAAAATTCTTACCCTCCTTTAAATCATAGATACAATGAAATTCCCACAATTTAACTTTTTTTAATATGGCAGATTAGTGCGATGAACTTAAACTTCATATATAAAGTTTCTACACTTTTATTAAAAATTAACACCTGACTAATTTCTCTTCAAGATTCAAATTCCCCAACATATGATATAATAATTTTTTTCCATGATTTTACCATAATTATCTTAATTTTTATTACTATACTAATTTCTTCTATTATACTTATAATAATTAATAATAAAATAATTAACCGGTTCCTCCTCCAAGGACATACTATTGAACTAATTTGAACCATTATCCCAATATTTATTCTAATTTTTATCGCAATTCCATCATTAAAAATTCTTTATTTAACAGATGAAATTTATAGTAATAAAATTTCAATTAAAACTATCGGCCATCAATGATATTGAACTTACGAATACTCAGATTTTTTAAATATTGAATTTGATTCTTTTATAATTCCATCTAACCAACTTCAACCTAATGAATTTCGACTTTTAGATGTCGACGCCCGCTGTATCCTCCCATTTAACTTACCCATTCGTATCCTAACTACCTCAATAGATGTAATTCATGCTTGAACCGTCCCAGCCCTAGGAATTAAAATAGATTCCACCCCCGGCCGATTAAATCAAACTACACTATTAATAAATCGGCCAGGGTTATTTTTTGGTCAATGTTCAGAAATCTGTGGAACTAACCATAGATTTATGCCTATTGTAATTGAATCTACTAACTTCTCAAACTTTAAAAATTGATTGATACTTACTTATAACAATCAAATAATTTAATTCCTACACCATTAAATGGCTGAAAAAGTATTGATTTTTTAAATCAAATAATAATAGAATAATACACTCTATTTTTAATGACGAAAATAAAAGAATTAGTTAAACTAACATTAAATTGTCAATTTAAAATTATTATATACATATAATATTCTTTTATACCACAAATAATACCTATACTATGAATAACTATGCTCATATTTACTTTAATAATTCTATTTATAATTACTAGATTTATTTATTTTTTATACGCCCCATTCTTCCCCCCAACTAATCATAAACCCTTGCACACCTTTACTAACTGAAACTGATCATGATAATAAATATTTTCTCAATTTTTGACCCATCAACTTCTATAATATTTTCCCTAAATTGATTTAGTATAACTATTATCCTCCTACTTACCCCAATACAATTCTGACTAATCCCCTCACGATTAATAACTTTATGACTTATGATTATTACCTATATATTCAATGAATTTAAAATTCTTATTAGATATTCCTTTTCTAACCTCATTATTTTCCTCAGACTCTTAATTATAATTTTTTTTAATAATTTTTTAGGATTATTCCCCTATATCTTCACTTCCTCAAGTCATATGGGCTTTTCTCTATCTTTATCCCTATCTTTATGATTAGGTATAATAACCTATAGTATTACTAATTATTTAAATAACCTACTAACCCACTTAACCCCCCAAGGAACCCCCATGATTCTCATACCTTTCATAGTTATAATCGAATCAATTAGTCTTATCATCCGCCCAATTACTTTATCTATCCGATTAACCGCAAATATAATCGCTGGACATTTACTATTATCATTACTAGGGTCCTCCGGGGAACTAATTTACAGCATGATCATAATATATATCATATTATTTACTCAAATTCTTTTATTTATCTTAGAAATTTCAGTATCAATGATTCAAGCATACGTATTCTCAATTTTATTAACTTTATATAGAAACGACTCCTAACTTATGGCTAAACATAACCATCCATTTCATTTAGTAACAACAAGCCCCTGACCAATTATTATCTCACTGAATATCTTTAATAACTTAATTAGAACAGTAAGCTGATTCCACAATATAAATTACAATCTCCTACTTACTATCCCATGTACCTTAATATGTATATATCAATGATGACGTGATGTAACTCGAGAAGCAACTTTCCAGGGAATCCACACATTTAATGTCTACCTAGGCATACGATTAGGTATAATTTTATTTATTATCTCAGAAATTTTATTTTTTTTTTCTTTTTTTTGAGCCTACTTCCATTCCTCCTTAGCCCCATCAATAGAAATCGGCCAATTATGGCCTCCTATGGGAATTAAACCATTTAACCCCTTTGATATCCCTTTAATAAATACAATTATCTTAATTTCCTCCGGTCTAACCGTAACATGATCTCATCATGCCATGCTTAATAATAACCTAAAAGAAAGAATAAAAAGATTATTGTTAACTATTGGGTTAGGCATCTACTTTACTACCCTCCAAGTAATTGAATACATTGAAGCCCCCTTTACCATTGCTGATTCAATTTATGGCTCTACATTTTTTATTGCTACAGGTTTCCACGGTCTGCATGTCATTATTGGAACATTATTTTTATTTTTTTGTTATATCCGATTAAGATCTCTACATTTCTCAGCTACCCACCACTTTGGATTTGAAGCAGCTGCCTGATACTGGCATTTTGTTGATGTAGTATGATTATTTCTTTATATTTCTATTTACTGATGAGGATTTTAATTTAATTTAACTTTTTATTTACATAGTATAACTCTATTACATTTAATTTCCAATTAAAGTATTTAATTCAATTTAATGTAAATAATCAATTCCATAATTTTGACTTTAATAATACTCTTAATCATTTCTTTATTTTTACTAGTTATCAATATTCTTATTTCAAAAAAATCTTTCAAAGATCAAGAAAAGTCATCTCCATTTGAATGTGGCTTTGACCCCATCTCACCTAATCATTTACCTTTCAGAATTCAATTCTTCCTAATTAGTCTCATTTTTTTAATTTTTGATATCGAACTTACTCTTTTACTTCCCCTAATTATCTTAACTTCTTTAAAATTTAACTTATCTACAGTTATTTACAGGATTATTTTTTTTTTTTTATTAACTATTGGTCTATACCTAGAATATACCGAAAATTCAATAGATTGAAATTTATAAATATTAGGATATTAGTTAATTCTATAACATTTAATTTGCAATTAAAAATCATATAATCAATTCAAATATATATATATCTTAAGTTATATACACATGTATACTAAATTAAATACATCCCTCAAACTTTCTAGGCCCTTTATCTTAAAGTAAAATTTTACATTTAATTTCGACTTAAAATTCTGTTTGCATAAACTAAGATAAATTAATTAAAACCAAAATAGAGGTAAATTATTGTTAATAATTTTATTGAATTTTATATTCTAATTAACTAAGAAATAAACTATATGAACTTCTAATTCATTAAATTATGGTAATATCATATTATTTCTTAAATTATTAATTCTTAAACTCATATTTAAAAATTAATTTTAATTTTCTTAATATCTTCAATATTATACTTTTAACTAAGCTATTTAAATTACCTTAAATCCACCCTTATTTACTCTTTAATAAATATAGTTTATAAAAAACATTATATTTTCATTATAAAAATGATACCTATCTATTTATCGGACCGATACCTATCATAATAAATAAATTATCAATAATAAATAAATAAAAATAAATATATTTATATAAACCTTGAAAATTAAATTTTTATTAAAATACTTTACTACATAAAATAATAAATCTTTCCCCTTAAATTCAATTCAAGTATTATCTATAATATAAACTTCCACCCCTATTTTATTAACTGGTTTATATACCCATAAATATAAATAATTTAAGAATCACATCGATCTAAAAAAATACCTCATATAAAAATTAATATACAAAGATTTTATTCTAAATAATAAGAAAATACCCACTACTCCTCCTAAACATATTATTAGAGTTAATAACTTAATATCCATACTTAGAAATATCAGATAATAATCAGAAAAAAACAATCAATTTAACAAAGATCCAATAATAATACTTAAGGATCTTAATAATATTATAGAAATATTAATTAACCTATCCTCACTTAAACCTATATATCTATAAAATTTTATACTACTAAAAAATATATAATAAAATAACCGAAGAGAATAAGAAACAGTAAGTACTAGAGAGAATAAGATAAATCTAAAAATATAAGTATTTAACCCTACTCTATACACTAACTCTATAATAAAATCTTTAGAGTAGAACCCCGCTATAAAAGGAAACCCACATAACGCTAAACTAGCAATAAAAAAACATATTATTACAAAAGGAATTATTTCTTTTAAATTACCAAATAACCGAATATCTTGATTATTCCTCATTGAATGAATAATAACCCCGGCACATATAAATAATATTGACTTAAACACAGCATGAACCAGTAAATGATAATAAGCAATTATCTCTAAGCTCAATCTTAAAATTATTATTATAAGACCTAACTGTCTCAGGGTTGATAATGCAATAATTTTTTTTAAATCCACTTCTAAATTAGCTATCACCCCCGCTATAAATATAGTAAATACTGATAAAAAAAACAATATTCTATTTAATTTCCTATCTATTAATAACTTATTAAATCGAATCATTAAATAAACCCCGGCCGTAACCAATGTAGAAGAATGCACTAATGCCGAAACAGGGGTAGGAGCTGCTATGGCCAAAGGCAACCATGGAGAGAAAGGAATTTGAGCTCTTTTAGTCATTGCTGCAACTAATAATATACCTACAACTAATTTATCCCTAATCCTAATTAACATTAAATTTCACCTCCCCTTAATTATGAGTAACCTAACCCTCATAAGCAGCCCAACATCCCCAATTCGATTACATAAAACGGTAACTATCCCAGAATTATAAGACCTATAATTTTGATAAAAAATAATTAAACAGTAAGAAACTACCCCCAACCCATCCCACCCAAATATAATTCTAATAATGTTAGGTCTCATAATTATTAATACTATTGATAATACAAATAAAATAATCAAAAAAATAAATCGATTAATAAACTTTCTCCCTATCATGTAAATGTACCTATATAAAATAATTACCGAGGAAATTATCATAATAAATCTAATAAATAAGAGAGAAATTCAATCTATCAATAATATTAATTCAATATTAATTGAATTTGCTCTAACTATCAACCACTCTAACATAACTACCCAATCTATCATGTATCTAATTATCCTTAATATAAATAAAACTATAAATCTAATAAATATAAAAAAAAAATAAATAAAAATATTTAAAATAATTTAAGGTATACTTTTAATGCATCTTTAACTCCACAAATTAATATTTTAAATTAAACTACTCAAATTTACGTAGAATTAAACTTCTATAAATAATTAAATTTATATAAAAATAATTAAATTTATATAAAAATAATTAAATTTATATAAAAATAATTAAATTTATATAAAAATAATTAAATTTATATAAAAATAATTAAATTTATATAAAAATAATTAAATTTATATAAAAATAATTAAATTTATAAGAAATATTAATAAAGGAAAAAAATGTATAACTAATACTAAAAATTCTTTAACTACCCCCGACCCATACACCTCGCCCCCCTCATTCCCCCCTCCCTGTTGAACATAAGAAAACAAATATAAAGAATAAGCACTCCTAAGAAAACAAATCACTATTAAAAAAATTATCCTAAAATTACATCAATTAATGATCACTATTAATATTAAAATTTCTCTAATAAAATTTAAAGAAAATGGAAATGAAAAATTAGCAAAACATAATAAAGACCATCATAATATAAAAATAGATAATTTACTAATTAACCCCTTATTTAAAACTAATAACCGCCTTTTCGTACGTCTATAATAAATATTAACTATATAAAATAACCCAGAAGAACACAACCCATGAGAAATTATTATAATATATCCCCTCAAAACTCCACATTCAAATAATGTTATTAATCTACATAAAATTAAATTTATATGTACAACTGATGAGTAAGCAACTAACCTTTTTATATCAACCTGCACTAAACATACTATCCCCGTTAACAGCCCCCCAATAATTCTAATTCTAAAAATAATATAATTATATTTTAAACTATTACTATTAAAAATCTCTAATATCCGAATTAACCCATACCCCCCTATTTTTAATAAAACCCCTGCTAAAATTATCGATCCATAAACTGGAGCCTCTACATGGGCCTTAGGCAATCAGACATGAGTAATATACATAGGTATTTTAATAAAAAAAGCTGTAAAAATAATTATATACCCTCCAAAATGAAACTCATATATTTCTATCACTAATAACATTAAATTAAACTTTAATGTCAACCCATATAAATACATTTTTAAAATATACAATAATAAAGGGAAAGAAACTAATAATATATATATTAATAAATAATAAGATGCATTAACCCGCTCTAAATTTACCCCCCAATAAATAATTAAAAAAAAAGTAGGAATCAATCTAACCTCAAACATAAAATAAAATAAAATTAAATCTATCGATAAAAAAAATATTACTAAAAATAATAACAAACCTAAAAATATCAGTATTTTTCTCACCAACAACTTATCTAAACACATTATTATTAAACTCATAATCCATAACCTTAAGATAACTAATCAAATTGAATAATAATGGCATCTAATTATTAAAGAAATTCCCCCTCACCAAATATCTTTAAATATATATATAAAAATAATTATAAACCTCATTAAATAACATAAATTATAATAAAATATAATTATATAATTCTTTACTAATATAAACCTAATAAATAATATTATCCCCACAAATTTTATCATAATTAAAACTTTCTAATATTAAATATAAAATACAATTCTCTCCCATAATATCGCACCACTATTACCAATAATCTTAACCCTAATACTCTTTCACACACACTAAACACCAAATAATAAATCATATAAAAATCTAATCTCATCATTCCATATATTAAAAATATTATTAACGCTCTATTCAAAACTAATAATTCTATTATTAATAACAAAATTAATATATATTTATATAAAAATATTAATAATATAAACCTCATAAAAAAAATTATTATATACACTATTAAATCATAAAAAATTCTTTTAAATAAATCTAACTACTTAAAATTCAAAAAAATAACTAAAACTTATACCTTTAATCTCCAAAATTAATGCTCTAATAAACTATTTTTTGTAAATTCCCCCTAACCCTTAATCTAACCAAAGTTTTATAGTTTAATAAAAATATTAATTTTGTAAATTAGAGTTAATTCATAGTTAGTTTAAAACTATTCTCCAATATACCTACCTACTTAATAATTACCCACTAACTATTCTTTTTCTTTCTATTTAAATTATGACTAAATTTACCCTTACACAATTTTTTCTAATAGTTAGAATCCTACTAATTTTATACATTCTAATGATTAATTATATTCATCCCATTATTATTTTAATTTTACTAATTATCTATAGAAGAATTATTTGTCTTATCATATCATCTTGATCATACAACTATATTTATTCAATCATATTATTTTTAATTATAATTAGAGGTATATTAATTATATTCCTATATTTTTCTAGCCTAATCTCTAATGATCAAACTAAAATTCTAATCAACATCCCCATAATACTGAGATTACTTGCTAATATAATCATTTTTGCATATATAATGAAATATTTTTTTAACTACCCAATCTATAACTTTAGAGAAATAAATATAACTTTCTTACTAAATAAAAACCTATTTAATAATATCACATATCTATTCTTCTACCCATACAGAAATATTACTATAATTTGTATCTTATACCTTCTAATAACACTCTTCACCATCATTAAAATTTGCTCAGTTAAATCATCATCTCTACGAAAATTACAATAACTCCTATGAATCAAATTTTTAACACTCTCAAACTATCATTATTAAACCTTCCTACTCCAGTTAATATTTCCTACTGATGAAACTTTGGCTCTTTATTGGGCCTATTCTTAGGTATTCAAATTATCAGAGGATTTTTCTTATCAATACACTACTGCCCGAATACTTTATATGCCTTTTACAGAATTATCCATATCATACAAAATATCAATAATGGATGATTAATACACAATATTCATATTAATGGCGCAACATTCTTTTTTATTTGCATATATACCCATATAAGACGCGGATTATACTATAAATCCTACATCTTGACTCACACTTGATTGATCGGTACTACTATCTTCCTAATCTCTATAGCTACAGCTTTCCTTGGATATGTCCTTCCATGAGGACAAATATCATTTTGAGGAGCAACAGTAATTACTAATCTAATCTCTACAATCCCCTACACAGGAAATATAATTGTAATATGAATCTGAGGAGGATTCTCTATTAACAACGCTACCCTAAACCGATTCTTCTCATTGCATTTTATCCTACCCTTTATCATTTTAATACTAATAATCATTCATCTATACTTTCTTCATTTTACAGGATCAAATAATCCTTTAGGTACAAACAGCAATCTTTATAAAATTTCTTTCCATTATTATTTTACTTATAAAGATTTCCTAGGATTCATTATTATAATTTTTTTATTATCTATAATCACCCTTCAATACCCCTATATCTTCAGAGATCCTGACAATTTTATCCCCGCTAATCCTATAATTACCCCTATTCATATTCAACCAGAATGATACTTTCTATTCGCCTATGCAATTTTACGGTCTATCCCCAATAAACTAGGGGGAGTAATTGCCCTCCTCTCATCTATCATTATTTTTTACTTCCTACCCTACATATATTCATCTATAAATACCTTATCCTTCTATCCTCCCACCCAAATTTTCTTCTATATCTTTATTAATAATTTTATCCTTTTAACATGGGCAGGAGCCCAACCTATTGAATCCCCCTATATTTACATCAGACAAATCTTATCTATCATATATTTCCTATATTTTATTTTACTTACACCAATAAATATTTGATGAGACTCTATATTAAAATAAAATTAATGATCTTGTATAAGATTATGTTTTGAAAACATACTAAAGAAATTTCACTTTCTATTAATTTTTTCATAAATTAAATCAACCCCATACATAAAAATTTACACCCTAAAATAAACAACCTATACCTCAAAATAAAAGGTAAAATAATTTTCCAACATAAATATATTAACTCATCATACCGTATACGAGGCAATATCCCACGTATAAAAATAATTAATGCCACTATTAAATTTAACCTAACAAATATAAATTTATACCCCCATAAACCTATAAATATTAATACTAATAAATACCTGAAAAAAATAATTATCCCATACTCCGCTATAAAAATTAAAGCAAATCCCCCCCTAAAATATTCTACATTAAATCCAGACACTAATTCAGACTCTCCTTCAATAAAATCTATGGGCCTACGATTTAATTCTGCTAAAATACTAATAAAAAAAACAATAAATAATGGTAACAATATCACTATATATCATATATTTAATTGTCATATAATAAAATCCCCCACTCTATAACTCTCTCTCAAGATTATTAATACCATAATAATTAAAATAAATCTAACTTCATAAGAAATAGTCTGAGCCAAAGCCCGAACAGCACCTATTATAGAATACATAGAATTAGAAGCTCATCCTATCAATATAAATATATATCTTATCATTGTAAGAATAACAATATTAAATAACAAAGAATAATTTATAAAATAAATATTAGTAATTACTGGCACTAATAATCAATTACATATTATAAAAAAAAATAATAACATAGGACAAATATAAAACAAAGAATATCTAGACTTAAAAATAGTAAAAACTTCTTTATTGAATAATTTAATTGCATCTCTAAAAGGTTGTAAAATCCCAACATATCCTACTTTATTAGGACCCTTACGTACCTGAATATACCCCAAAAATTTTCGCTCCAATAAAGTTAAAAATGCAACCCCTACTAACACAATTAACAAAATTAATAAAAATCTTACTAAATTTAAAATAATATAAACATAATAATTATAAATTATTATCTATATAAACTTGTTATATCTTATTTTAAACTCTAAATTTAATGCACTATTCTGCCAAGATAATTTTATTTCTTTTTTAATATAATTAAAAATTAAAGTCCTTTCGTACAAATAATTTTAATATTAACACAGATAGAATCCGATCTGGCTCACACCGATCTAAACTCAAATCATGTAAGATTTTAAAAGTCGAACAGACTTAAATATTAAACTTCTGCATTTAATTTTTATCTTAATTCAACATCGAGGTCACAATCATTTTTATCAATAAGATCTCTCTAAAAATATTATGCTGTTATCCCTAAGGTAATTAATTCTATTTTAATTTAAAAACCATCCTTCTTTCCACTCATAAATCAATGATTTATAACATTATTAAAGTTTACTTAATTTAATGATCCTCCCAATAAAATATAAATTTAATAATAAATTCTTTCTAACTAACTTAATAAATTTATATAAAATTCTATAGGGTCTTCTCGTCCCATGCTCTCATCTAAGCATTCTTACTTAATTACTAAATTCAATAAATTCAACTTAAAACAGTGTAAATCTCATCACTTCTTTCATCCCAGTTTCCATTTAAAAAACTACTTATTATGCTACCTTTGTACAGTTAAAATACTGCAGCCATTTAAATATTACCTCAGTGGGCAGAAACAATCTTAAATCATAATCAAAAGACCATGTTTTTATTAAACAGGTGAACTTACCATTTTGCCTAATTCTTAAAATTAATTTATCCTTACCTTTCAATTTTAAAATTTCATATTTTACTAATATTACCATTCTTTCTTCATTTTTCTTATTCTAATGAATATTTTTTTTTTTTATTAAATTACCTTCTTATAAATCATTATTCCTATACTCTCATGCTTTATAAATTATTAAATTTTTATCAAAAAATTCAAATTTTATGAATATTTTTATAAATTCTTCGCCCAAATAATTTTAAAAAAAATTATAGATTATCCCATAATTTCTATTTTCAATTTATTAATATCTTTATCTTAACTTAAATAATATTAAAAATTAAAATTAAATTTAATTTCATCAAAAAAAACTAGATATCCTTGAAATTGACTAAAATATATTCACTAATAAAATATTTATAATAATTTTTCCACATTAACTATCATATCTTATTCGCTCTTTCAACTTCGAGAAAATTTACCATCCAAAAAATATTTTTAATAACCCCTGATACAAAAGGTACAATAAACTAAATTTACTTTATCTTATTTAAATTCCTTTCTTTTACATTACTCCCCATATAATTTTAATTAATTAATTAATTTCTTACATTAAACTCATAATTTTCCATATAACTTTATTTACATTAAAATATCTATCTATCTTTGCCTTAAAAATTATTTATAAAATATCTTTCTTTTTAAACATCTACACTCCCATGCTCACAAATGTCCTCTATCTAAATACACATTCCTGTACATTTACTTTGTTACGACTTTTTCCAATTATTTATTTATGGAAATGACGGGCAATTTGTACATATTTCAATTTATCTTTCAACTTTAAAATTTATTCAAAATTTACTTTTAAATCCTCTTTCATTACTATAATTAAAATAATAAATCCAAATACTAAATTAAACTGTAACTCATTACTAACCTAATAATTCTACATTTTGATTTGAATTCATATTAAACTCTAATATTTCAATCATTAAATTCTCATAAAATAATTTTCATACAACAATACATAAAAATAGTACTAGGACACTCCAATCGTGGACTATCATTTAATTAACAAATTCCTCTAACTATTTAAAATACCGCCAAATTTTTTAAATTTAATGATTAACATTTAATTTCTTATTAACTAATCTTATTTATAATAATAGGGTATCTAATCCTAATTTTTTATATAATTTTATAAATTCATTTTTACCTATATTTAATTATAATATTATTTTAAATATTTCACCATATAAAATAAGTTTTATATTAATTTTTTTTTAAATTTACTATTAAATTATTAATTATAACAAAATTTATTTATAATATTAGTTTAACCGCAATTGCTGGCACTAATTTTATTATTATTTTTATAAATTGCTATTCATTAAAATTTTAATTTTAATTATTATAAATATTAATTAAATCATTTATTCATTATTTAAATTTTAATAAATTACCTTTAATAAATTTTATTAATAATATCATTTATAAAATAAATTTGTAAATATAAATTAAATTTTTTTATAAATTTAATTTTTATTTATTTATTTTTATTATCATTAATATATACACACATTATTCATTATTTAATATATATATATATAAATATATAAAATATTTTTATTATCATCAATATATGTATATATATATATATAAGTATATAAAATATTTTATTATCAATATTTATTTTTATTATCATTATTTTTTTTTTTTAAAAAAAATTTCTAATGAATAATTTATTTTTTTTTTTAAAATTTTTTAATCATTCATATTATTTTATATTATTTTATAATAATGATTTAATTTATTTTATCTTTAATTTATCAGAACTTTCCCCCTATTTTTCCCTATTTTCCCCTATTTTTCCCTATTTTTCCCTATTTTTCCCTATTTTTCCCTATTTTTCTTTTAAGGCACATTTTATACATATTTTTTTTTTATTTATTCGAATTAATTTTCAATTTAACTACACTACATTTTTCCGTACCCGTCCCCAATATTCCTACAATTATTTTTAACTATCGACACTTTTAATCATTCTTAATTACCCCCAAAATATTCCTAAATATACTTAAATATTCTTAAATATTCTTAAATATTCTTAAATATTCTTAAATATTCTTAAATATTCTTAAATATTCTTAAATATTCTTGAATATTCTTAAATATATTAATTATAATTAATTAATTTAAATTTTTTATAGGCTATAAAATCTATTCAATGTAAATGAACTATTTTCTTATTTAAACTAAAATTTAATGTATATTAAGTATCTTACTACTCTAAATAAGTAAGCTAATCAAAGCTTTTAGGTTCATACCCTAACTATAGAAAATTTTCTCTTATTTACCTACAAATCAATATTTTAAATAATGATATGCCTGAATAAAGGATTATTTTGATAGAATAAATTATGTATATTTTTATACTTTCATTAATTTTCAGTTAATCTACCTCCCTACTAAACTTTATATTTAATAGAATCAAACTATTTCTTTAAACTTCAAAAATTTATATGCCTCTTACATTAAAACATAATAAAAATTATATAATTCAATATTAATTTTATAAATTACTTAAATAAATTATTTTATTATTATATTTTTAAATTATTTTATTCTACCAAATATTATAATTTTATCCCTAATAAGATTATTTTTTACAGATTTTATCCTAATTTGATTTATCTTAGAAATCAATAATTTCATATTTATTTGCGCTTTAAACCTATCCATACGTAATAAGAAAATAATTTTTTTCTATTTTATAATTCAAATTTTATCATCATTTGTTATCATATTCTTTATTATCCTTATAGGTATCCTCGCAAAAAATAGTTTTATAAATTTTATTTTTATTACAGCCTTAATAATAAAATTAAGGATCCCTCCCCTCCATTTATGATTACCTCTAATAAGAAAATTTATACCCTGAAATATACTTTTAATTCTTCTAACCTTCCAGAAAATTGCCCCCTTTTATTTAATATCTCTCACCACTCTCCACCTTTATATTTTATATAGATTAATTATCATATGCGCTATCCTCCCCCCTTATATAATATTAAATCTAATTAACTTTAAAATATTAATATCATACTCTTCAATTAACCAAACTAGCTGAATAATCCTACTAATTTATATAAAAAATATTATTTGATTTAAGTATTTTTTATACTACTCAGTAATTATTTTTAGTCTATTCTTTGTTATACTTTATTCAAAAATAATCATATCTTCTAACTATTCAAAATCACAATTCAAATTCAATATTTTATTTATCATTCTTATATTCAATATTTCAGGATTACCCCCCTTCTCATTCTTTTATTTAAAATGATTCAGAATATTTATTTTCCTTAAATCCTCAAATATACTATTTATTTTTATAATAATAATAATCAGTTCATTAATAATACTTTACATTTATACAAATATAATAATCAATTTATTTTTTATTAATACATCTAAATCTAAATTAATCATCCTGAACTTACCTGTATCCAACTGATCCCCCGTAATTTATTTCATAGCTCTCTTTTCATCCTCTATTATTCTAATTATTTAAAGCTAGAAGATTTTAAGTTATATCCAAACTTTAAACCTTCAAAGTTTAATAAATAATTTATTATAAATCTTACCCCTACATATCTACTTATATATATTAATCTAACCCAAATATCCTTAAATTTGCAATTTAATGTTTTTATTAAACTATAATATATAGCCCCAAATTTAATTAGTATCAGGAATATACTTCCTTAAATAAATTTACAATTTATTACTTTAATCAGACATAATACTGTTTAACT